GGTGTTAATTTATCTGAAACAGAATTTCCGAAAAACTGGTTAACAGAAGGTATTCAGATAAAGATACTATTCCCTTTTCGTCTGAAACCCTGGCACAGATCTAAGATACAATCCCCTCATGAAGATGCAAAAAGTAAAGCTGATTTTTGTTTTTTAACGGCTTTGGGATTGGAAACTGAAATGCCCTTTGGTTCTCCCCGAAAACGACGTTCGTTTTTTGAACCCATTTTTAAAGAACTAAAAAAAAAATTTAAAAAATTGAAAACTAAGTCTTTTATAGTTTTAAGGGGTTTCAAAGAAGGAAAAATAAAAGAACTTTCAAAAATAAACTTGATAGAAATCGATGAATTGGGTGAAACTCAAAAAAATTCGATACTCAGTAATCAGAAGATTCACGAATCGTCTATTGAAATTCCATCTATAGATTGGCCAAATTTATCCCGGACCGAAAAAAAAATGACAGATCTGACTAATAGAACAAGCAGAATACGAAATCAAATATATAAAATTACAAAAGAAAATAAAACAGTATCGCTAACTCAAGAAACAAATATTAGTTCGAGCAAAAGAACTTATTCTGCTAAAATATTAGACTCATCAAAAAAGATTTGGCAGATATTCAAAAAAAGAAATACTCGATTAACCCGTAAATCCTATTTTTATCTAAATTTTTTTATTGAAAAGATATACAGAAATTTTTTTCTATCTATCTTTACTATTCCAAGAATCAATGCAAAACCTTTTAGTGAATCAACACGAAAAAAAATGAAAATTATTGAGAAAAACATCCACAATAATGAAGAAAATCCGCAAATAATTAATAAAACAAATCAAAATAGAATTCACTTTATTTCGACTGTCAAAAAATCACTTTCGAAGATTAGTAATAAGAATTCAAAGATTTCTTGGAATTTATCGTCTTTTTCACAATCCCAAGCGTATGTATTTTACAAATTGTTACAAGCCCCAATTTTGAACTTTTCTAATTTAGGACCCGTTCTTCAATATCAGGGAACATCTCTATTTCTTAAGAATGAAATAAAGGGTTTTTTTGAAAAACACGTAATATTTAATTACCAATTAAGACATAAACCTTTTTGGAATTTTGGAAGGAATCCATGGAAAAACTGGTTAAGTGGTCATTCTCAATATGATTTCTCTCGGATTAAATGGGATGGATTAGTACGACAAGAATGGCGAAATAAAGCCAATCAACACCGTATGGCTCAAAATCAAAATTTAACTAAAAGAGATTCATATGAAAAAAACGGATTAACTCATTGCAAAAAACAACATTTTTTTGAAGCAGACTCATTACGTAATCAAAAATCGAATTTTAAAAAACACTATAGATATGATCTTTTAGCATATAAATTGATTAATTATGAAGATAAGAAAGACTCATATATTGATAGATTACTAGGCCAAGTAAATAATAAAGAAGAGTATTATTATAATTACAATATGAAGAAAGGAAAATTATTTGCTATGCTGGGAGGTATCTTTATCAATAATTATCTAGGAGAAGATGATATTATGGATATGGAAAAATTCTTGTATAGAAAATATTTTGATTGGAGAATTCTTACTTTTTGTCGTAGAAATAAGGTCAATATTGAAGCCTGGGTTGATATGGATACTGGTACCAGCAGTAATCAACATACTAAGATTGGGTCCGATAATTCTAAAAAAATTGATGCAATTAATAAAAGAAGCCCCTTTTATCTTACAATTCATCAAGATGAAGAAATTAACCCATCCAACCAAAAAAGAACACTTTTTGATTGGATGGGAATGAATGAAGAAGTACTAAGTTGTCCTATATCAAACCTGGAGCCTTGGTTCTTTCCAGAATTTGTGCTACTTTTTAATGCATATAGAAGGAAACCATGGATCATACCAATCAAATTACTTCTTTTCAATTTTCATGGAAATGGTAAGAAAATTCTAACCGGAAAGAACGAAGCGGATCTTTTTATATCATCCACTCAAAAAGACTATCTTGAATTATCGAATCAAAGGAAAGAAGAAAAAGAACTCGCAGACCAAGGAAATCTGGGATCGGATGCCCAAAAGCAAGTAAGTCTTGGATCAGTTCTCTCAAACCAAGAAAAAGATGTTGAAGAAAATTATACGAGATCGGACATGAAAAAACGTATAAAGAAAAAGCAATACAAGAGAGAAACAGAAGCACAGCTCGATTTCTTCCTAAAAAAATATTTGTGTTTGCAGTTGAGATGGAGAGGTACTGTTTCTTTCAGGGAAAAAATACTCAATGATATGAAAGTCTATTGTCACCTGGTTCGACTGATAAATCCTAGCGACGTTACTATAGCCTCTATTCAAGGAGGAGAAATTAGTTTGGCTATTTTGATCACTAAGAAGGATTTCGCTCTTAGAGAATTGACGAAAGGGGGAATGCTTATTATTGAACCCCGTCGTTTGTCTGTAAAAAATGATGGCCAATTTTTTATATATCAAATCGTAGGTATTTCATTGGTTCATAAGAATAAGCACAAAATTACTAAAAGATACCGCGAAAAAGGCTATGTTGATAAAAAAAATTTTGATGAATTCATTGCAAAACATCAAAAAATGACTGGAAATAGAAACAAAAATCATTATGATTTGCTTGTTCCTGAAAATATTTTATTCCCTAAACGTCGTAGAGAATTAAGAACTCTAATTTGTTTCAATTCGAAGAATCAAAACGGTATGCAGAGAAATCCAGTATTTTGTACTAACGGAAAAATCGGGGGTCACATTTTGGATAAAAACAAAGATCTTTCTAGAGAGAAAAATCAACTAATTAAATTCAAGTTCTTTATTTGGCCCAATTCTCGATTAGAAGATTTAATTTGTATGAATCGCTATTGGTTTAGTACCAATAATGGGAGTCGTTTCAGTATGGTAAGGATACATATGTATCCACGGTTGAAAATTCGTTAATAGTGTACGTTTCCTATCTATCATGTCCCATGTTTGGGATATGAAAACAAAGAAATGGATACATGTCTTATCTTCCATTCCAGTCTGATACAAGATACCAATTAAATCGCGTACATATTAATTAGATCCATAAATGAATCAAGAAGCTATTTTTTTTTTTAGGTCCAATTTTTCTCTTTTGCAGAAATATACCATCCTTTTGGATCCCTAATAAAATTGAAAATTGGATTGATTATTGATATTGATTTTCTAGCAAGTTCATAACGAACTTAAGATGATTGTGTATATCAAATTCCAGTAACTAGTATTATTATTACTGATCAGTAAAATTCATCTTAAAAAAAGGAGGGTGAGGGGGTTTCGTTTTATGGTAAAAAAGTCATTCGTCTCAGTTATGGTTCAAGAAAAAAAAGAAGAAAAATGTGGATCGGTTGAATTTCAAGTATTCCGTTTCACTAATAAGATACGGAGACTTACTTCACATTTAGAATTGCACAGAAAAGACTATTTATCTCAAAGGGGTCTACGGAAAATTTTGGAAAAACGCCAACGTCTGCTAGCTTATTTGTCAAAGAAAAATAGAGTACGTTATAAAGAATTAATTAGTAAGTTGAATATTCGGGAGTCCAAAAATCGTTAATTAAAAAAAAAATTTCGAATTATTTGATTTTGAATCTTGATGAACTTCTTGTTGTTTTCAACAATTCATGTAAGAATGAATCGAGGAAAAACCTATGAGTATACTAGCTACAGAAAAAGAATTTATGATAGTCAATATGGGACCTCACCACCCATCAATGCACGGTGTTCTTCGTCTCATCGTTACTCTAGATGGTGAAGATGTTATTGACTGTGAACCAATATTGGGTTATTTACACCGAGGGATGGAAAAAATTGCGGAAAACCGAACAATTATACAATATCTGCCTTATGTAACCCGTTGGGATTATTTAGCTACTATGTTCACCGAAGCAATAACTGTAAATGGACCCGAACTGTTGGGAAATATTCAAGTACCCCAAAGGGCCAGCTATATCAGAGTCATTATGTTGGAGTTGAGTCGTATAGCTTCCCATCTGTTATGGCTTGGCCCTTTTATGGCGGATATTGGCGCACAGACTCCTTTCTTCTATATTTTCAGAGAAAGAGAATTAGTATATGATCTGTTCGAAGCTGCCACCGGTATGAGGATGATGCATAATTATTTTCGTATCGGAGGAATAGCAGCTGATTTACCTCATGGTTGGATAGATAAATGTTTGGATTTCTGCGATTATTTTTTAACGGGGGTTGCTGAATATCAAAAACTTATTGTGCGAAACCCTATTTTTTTAGAACGAGTTGAAGGAGTAGGCATTCTTGGTGGAGAAGAAGCAATAAATTGGGGTTTATCCGGACCAATGCTACGAGCGTCTGGAATAGAATGGGATCTTCGTAAAGTTGATCATTATGAGTGTTATGACGAATTTGATTGGGAAGTCCAGTGGCAAAAAGAAGGAGATTCATTAGCTCGTTATTTAGTCCGAATCGGTGAAATGACGGAATCTGTAAAGATTCTTCAACAGGCTTTAGAAGGAATTCCGGGAGGACCCTATGAAAATTTAGAAATACGATGTTTTGATAGAGAAAACGATCCAGAAGGGAATGATTTTGAGGATCGATTCATTAGTAAAAAGCCTTCTCCCACCTTTGAATTGACGAAACAAGAACTTTATGTGAGAGTAGAAGCCCCAAAAGGAGAATTGGGAATTTTTCTGATAGGAGATCAAAGTGGTTTTCCTTGGAGATGGAAAATTCGCCCACCGGGTTTTATCAATTTGCAAATTCTTCCTCAGTTAGTTAAAAGAATGAAATTGGCTGATATTATGACAATATTAGGTAGTATAGATATCATTATGGGGGAAGTTGATCGTTGAAATGATAATTGATACAACAGAAGTACAAGATATCAATTCTTTTTCCAGATTGGAATCCCCTCAAGAGGTCTATGGGATCGTGTGGGTGCTTGCCCCTATTTCGACTCCTGTAGTAGCAATCACAATAGGTGTCCTAGTAATTGTGTGGTTAGAAAGAGAAATATCTGCAGGAATACAACAACGTATTGGGCCTGAATACGCCAGTCCCTTGGGAATTCTTCAAGCTTTAGCAGATGGAACAAAACTACTTTTCAAAGAAAACCTTCTTCCATCTAGAGGAAATAGTAGTTTATTCAGTATTGGACCATCTATAGCAGTCATAGCAATTCTACTAAGTTATTCATTAATTCCTTTTAGTTATAACTTTGTTTTAGCTGACCTGAATATTGGTATTTTTTTATGGATTGCCATTTCAAGTATTGCCCCCATTGGACTTCTTATGTCAGGATATGGATCAAATAATAAGTATTCCTTTTTAGGTGGTCTGCGAGCTGCTGCTCAATCGATTAGTTATGAAATACCATTAACTTTATGTGTTTTATCAATATCTCTACGTGCGATTCGCTAAAACCTAAGCTTTTCGTTTTCCTATTTTTTTTTCGTTCGAGAAAAAAAAAAAAAAGAACTTGAATAGAAATCTTCCGTTTTTATTCATTTATTTATTCTTTAGATTAATAAATTAAGTTAATAAACGAAATTTGATAGTTATATATGAGTGAAAGAAAACAACTTTCAAATTCGCAGTACAAGTGGCTTAAGTCTCATTTCCTATGTACAAGCGTTAAGGGGAAGTAAACAAAAGTCAAAGTAGAGGAAGCCCCTTACCCCAAGATTGGTTGATTGGTCAACCTAGCTTGAAGCGGGCTCAAAAGACCAACCCTATGGAATTTTCATTAGCGTTTGTATATATTACAATAGATATATATTACGGGGGTTGAAAACAAAAAATGGATGGATAGGAAGGAACACCAAAATACGCACAACGGGTTAGTAATGTAGATTATGTCAATTATCTAAAAGGATACTTCTGCATAACATAAAAAGAATCGTAAATGGGGCTTTAAGTTGGTAGAAATGATCAGGCAGTACTCCCCACACCACAATTCCGATCCAGAGTATGCTCCTATCCGCCAGTTAAAGAAATAACTATCAGGAACGAAATAATCCTTTACCCCTTTTTTAAGCACCCTTTTCTCTCAGAAAGAAGAAGAGGAACAAAAAAAATAGAAAAAATACAATTACAATAGAAAACGATCCTTTTAATCCTTTTATTCTTTCTTTCATATATTGATAGAAATCAAATTCGTGTCATGATTCATGAATTAGTGTAATGTCTAATTCTTTTTCGTAATCGAAACTAAAAGGATGGGTTGAAATATCTATTGATATTTCTACAAGGAGTATTTTATTGAAGGGTTGATTAAGTTATTACTCAACACAGCAAAATTGAAATTCTTAAAGGATGAGATTAATTCCGAAATACTGTTTTTTTATCCTTAGAGCAGACAGAATTCCTGTGGTATAATTGGGGATCCTCCGCTAGATTTTGATTTTGACTTTCTCTATCCTATAACCATATCAAGATAACTAATACTGGTCCGGTCCTTACATTTATTTGTGGCCCTGAGGAGCCGTATGAGGTGAAAATCTCATGTACGGTTTTGGAATAGCGATGGGAACCGTAATGTTACCGCCGACTATGATTATCTAACAGTTCAAGTACAGTTGATATAGTTGGGGCACAATCAAAATATGGTTTTTGGGGGTGGAATTTGTGGCGTCAACCTATAGGGTTTATCGTTTTTCTAATTTCTTCCCTAGCGGAATGCGAGAGATTACCTTTTGATTTACCAGAAGCAGAAGAAGAACTAGTAGCAGGTTATCAAACCGAATATTCAGGAATAAAATTTGGTTTATTTTACGTTGCTTCCTATCTAAATCTATTAGTTTCCTCATTATTTCTAACAGTTCTTTACTTGGGGGGTTGGAATCTTTCCATTCCATACATATTTGTTCCTGAGCTATTTGAAATAAATAAAGCGGATGGAATCTTTGGAACGACAATTGGTATCTTTATTACATTAGCTAAAACTTATTTGTTCTTGTTCGTTCCGATTACAACAAGGTGGACTTTACCGAGACTAAGAATGGACCAACTATTAAATCTTGGCTGGAAATTTCTTTTACCTATTTCTCTCGGTAATCTATTATTAACAACTTCTTCCCAACTCCTTTCGCTATAAAGAAAAAAGGAATAAAATATTCACTACTTGTCTCAAACAAGAGAAAGAAACTAAAATTATTCATAGATATTCACGATATGTTCCCTATGGTAACTGGTTTCATGAATTATGGTCAACAAACAATACGAGCTGCAAGGTACATTGGTCAAAGTTTCATGATTACTTTATCCCAAGCAAATCGTTTACCTGTAACTATTCAATATCCTTATGAAAAATTAATCACATCGGAGCGTTTTCGCGGTCGAATCCATTTTGAATTTGATAAATGTATTGCTTGTGAAGTATGCGTTCGCGTATGTCCTATAGATCTGCCTGTTGTTGATTGGAAATTTGAAACAGATATTCGAAAGAAACGATTGCTTAATTACAGTATTGATTTTGGAATTTGTATTTTTTGTGGTAACTGCGTTGAATATTGTCCAACAAATTGTTTATCAATGACTGAAGAATATGAACTTGCTACTTACGACCGTCACGAATTGAATTATAATCAAATTGCTTTAGGTCGTTTACCAATGTCAGTCATTGACGATTTTACAATTCGAACAGTGTTGAATTCGCCTCAAAGAAAAAATGGAAAAAATGCCTAAACCCTTTAATTTCGAATTACTAAGGCTCCATTTTGGTATATTTGGTATAAAGGAATAAGGTTTTTTCTTTGCTTGGTCAATAACTCCAAATCTCAACTATTGATTGGTTGATGAGAAGGACAACTTAATTTGTATTGAAATAATATATAGACCGAAGCTTTTTCGAACTATATATATATAGCTTCAATTATATATATAGCTTCAATTTCAAATTGCCATTTCGAATAAAGAAAAGAAGGAAATTTATCCAATAACTGTATACGTATCCGTACCAATTCCCACTTAATAGATTCGAATTTAATTCAATTGGATTTGGGAATGTCTCATAAAAAAAAAATTTCCTGGTCGGTTCAATAAGTTCATGAAAAAGATTTCAATTTATTTATCTCTTATTTTAATATAATGGATTTGCCTGGACTAATACATGATTTTCTTTTAGTTTTTCTGGGATCAGGTCTTATATTAGGAGGTCTGGGAGTGGTATTATTTACCAACCCGATTTATTCTGCCTTTTCCTTGGGATTGGTTCTTGTTTGTATATCCTTATTCTATATTCTAGCAAATTCCTATTTTGTAGCTGCCGCGCAGCTCCTTATTTACGTGGGAGCTGTAAATGTTTTAATCATATTTGCTGTAATGTTCATGAATGTTTCAGACTATTCCAAAGATTTTCATTTGAATCTTTGGACTGTTGGTGATGGGCTGACTTCCCTGGTTTGTACAAGTATTTTTTTTTCGCTAATCGCTACTATTCTAGATACGTCGTGGTACGGGATTATTTGGACTACACGACCCAACCAGATTATCGAACAAGATTTGATAAGTAATAGTCAACAAATTGGAATTCATTTATCAACAGACTTTTTTCTTCCATTTGAACTCGTTTCAATAATTCTTTTAGTTGCTTTGATAGGTGCAATTGCCGTGGCTCGTCAGTAACAAATCTTTAGAACTAGAAACAGCAATCCCAATTCTACTTTTTTATGTGTTATCACATCCATTTTCCTTCAATTCTTTAAAGTCTAGGTGAATACTATTCATGGATCAATAGAAAATCAAAATCTAAATTTTGGTATTCGATCTATTATCAAATAGATTCTTTTGCTCCATACTTGGTATATTCTAAGCAATCAAATCACTTGCATTATTGTTCATATTGAAATGAATCGAAATTGGGACGGAGTTGGTCAATGATGCTCGAGCATGTACTTGTTTTGAGTGCCTATTTATTTTCTATTGGTATCTATGGATTGATTACGAGCCGAAATATGGTTCGGGCCCTGATGTGTCTTGAACTTATACTAAATGCAGTTAATATCAATTTCGTAACATTCTCTGATTTTTTTGATAGTCGACAATTAAAAGGAAATATTTTCTCAATTTTTGTTATAGCTATTGCAGCCGCCGAAGCAGCTATCGGATCAGCTATTGTTTCGTCAATTTATCGTAACAGAAAATCGACTCGTATTAATCAATCGACTTTATTGAATAAATAGCATTTAGAAATCATAATATTCATCAATTCGGCTTAGGATATAGAATATACCCTAACCTTGATCATGGTTGTCAAACCGGAAGAAATCAAAGTATCTTTGTTCCCTCTTAGGAGTTGATCCAAAAGTGGGTTAATTAGAAAAATTCTGGTAAATCATTGATTCATCTGGTGTTTAAATATACGATATTTCCAAATTGACTAGATCGAAAATTAAAAAGTTCAAAACAAAAATTGATAGATCCAATGTCACATTCAGTAAAGATTTATGATACATGTATAGGGTGTACTCAATGTGTCCGAGCTTGCCCCACAGATGTATTAGAAATGATACCTTGGGACGGATGTAAAGCAAAGCAAATTGCTTCTGCTCCAAGAACCGAGGACTGTGTTGGTTGTAAGCGATGTGAATCCGCCTGTCCAACGGATTTCTTGAGTGTTCGGGTTTATTTATGGCATGAAACAACTCGAAGCATGGGTCTAGCTTATTGATATTGATACGTTACCAAAACCCATCTGAATCCCTTCTAAATACAGTTTCTTTTTTTTTTTTTTTTTACCGATTACCGACAAAAACCCGTACTCGAAAAAAAATAAGAATATATTCTATTTTCGAGTACGGGTTTTTCTGGGCCAAGTGTATCTTGTCTTTACCACGAATTATTTTCCTTGGTTAACACTAATTGTAGTTTTTCCGATAGCCGCGGGTTCTTTAATTTTCTTTCTCCCTCATAGAGGAAATAAGGTGACTAGAGGATATACAATATATATATGTGTCTTAGAACTCCTTCTAACGACCTATGCATTCGGTTATAATTTCCAATTGGACGATCCATTAATCCAGCTGGCAGAGGATTATAAATGGATCACCTTTTTTGATTTTCACTGGCGGTTGGGAATAGATGGACTTTCCATAGGACCCCTTTTACTGACGGGATTTATCACTACTTTAGCTACTTTAGGAGCTCGGCCAGTTACTCGAAATTCCCGACTATTCCATTTCCTGATGTTAGCGATGTACAGCGGTCAAATAGGACCATTTTCTTCTCGAGACCTTTTACTTTTTTTCATCATGTGGGAATTAGAATTAATTCCCGTTTATCTACTTCTGGCCGTGTGGGGTGGAAAGAAACGCCTTTATTCAGCCACAAAATTTATTTTGTACACTGCAGGAGGTTCCGTTTTTCTTTTAATAGGAGTTTTGGGTATCGGTTTATATGGTTCCAATGAACCAACATTAAATTTGGAAACATTAGTTAATCAATCGTATCCTGCGGCACTGGAAATAATATTCTATATTGGATTTTTTATTGCTTTTGCTGTCAAATTACCGATTATACCCTTCCATACGTGGTTACCAGACACCCACGGAGAGGCACATTACAGTACTTGTATGCTTCTAGCCGGAATCTTATTAAAAATGGGAGCGTATGGGTTGATTCGGATCAATATGGAACTATTACCGCACGCCCATTCTCGATTTTCTCCCTGGTTCATGATAGTAGGTACCATGCAAATAATTTATGCAGCTTCAACATCTCCTGGTCAACGGAATTTAAAAAAAAGAATAGCCTATTCCTCGGTATCTCATATGGGTTTCATAATTCTAGGAATTGGCTCGATAACCGATACAGGCCTCAACGGAGCCTTTTTACAAATAATTTCTCATGGGTTTATTAGTGCTTCACTTTTTTTCTTGGCAGGAACGAGTTATGATAGAATGCGTCTTGCTTATCTCGACGAAATGGGCGGACTGGCTATCCCAATTCCAAAGATATTCACACTATTCAGTATCTTATCGATGGCTTCGCTTGCACTACCCGGCATGAGTGGTTTTGTTGCGGAATTGATAGTATTTTTGGGAATAATTACCAGCCAAAAAATTTTTTTAATGCCAAAAATACTAATCACTTTTGTAATGGCAATTGGAATGATATTAACTCCTATTTATTCATTATCTATGTTACGGCAAATGTTCTATGGGTACAAGCTATTTAATGCCCCCCCAAACTCTTCTTTTTTTGATTCTGGACCACGGGAGTTATTTGTTTTGATCTCTATTCTTCTACCCGTAATAGGTATTGGTATTTATCCGGATTTCGTTCTCTCACTATCAGTAGACAAGGCCGAAGCTATTATATCTAATTTTTTTATCGATAGTTTTCATGACTAAAAAAAATCAAAACGAAATCACATTATTTTGAAAAAAAAAAAGTTCGTTAGCCAATGAACAAGGAAGTATTTTTCCTTCTCTTCAGTTTCAGTTAAATAAAAAAAAAAAAGAAATAAAATAATCGAATTTTACTTGTGACCAAACGCCCTTGGCTCTTGTAAGAACCTTTTGAATCGCCGCACTGCTTGATTCAAAAGGTTCTCGGCGTCTTACACTAACACTAAGTTTCGTTTCGATCTATGCGCTGTCCTATGTTTGTCTTCATCAGGCCCTTTCCTCAATTCAAGTAGATGCTAATTAAATGAACCATAACTATGTAACCCTATTCCTAATAGATTGACTCCGAAATAGCATACCCAAATTATAAGAAAGCCCGTAGAAGCGACAATTGCGGAATTTACACCTTCCAACTTTGTATTTGTTCGAGTATGTAAATAAATCCCGAATATAGTCCAAGTAATAAATGCCCAAGTTTCTTTTGGATCCCAATTCCAATAAGACCCCCACGCCTCATTAGCCCATACTGCTCCCGAAAGAATCCCTATGGTTAAAAAGATAAATCCTAAACTAATAATACGATAACTCCAGCGATCCAATTGTTGAATCACTTGATACCTATAATAATTTCTAGCGGAAAAAGTATTTAGTAAAACATTCCTTTTTTCGTTCATGTATTGGATTTCACCGAAGCAAAACGACTCATTTCCATTTACAAAATTTTTTCTTTTCAAAAAAAACCTTATCACTTTTCGAAATGTAATGACTAGAAGAGCCGTGGATAATAAGGATCCGCATACAAGAGCTGCATAGCCCAATACCATCATACTTACGTGCATCATTAACCACTGGACTTGGAGAGCGGGTACTAATATTCCGGATTGATGGGTTTTGGTTAAAAAACCCGAAGTAGCAAAACCTTGGGTAAAAATAGCACTTGGTGCCGTTATAGCACTTAAATGATTTTGATTTTTTTTTAAATCGAAAATCCTATGAATAATGGATAAACTCCATGAAAGAAAGATTAATGATTCATATAAATCACTTAATGGGAAATGTCTCGAGTAAATCCAACGGGTCATTAATAATCCTGTTAGACAGAAAGCGGTAGCTATCATACCCTTTTCTGATGAATCATATAGTCCTCTGATTTCATCGACTAATAAGGTTAGTAAAAAAATTGTAATTCCAATTGAAACGACCGAAAAGGATATATGCGTTAATATATGCTCTAAAGTTGAAAAGATCATAAAAAAAAAATGAAAAGCGAGAATACCTCAAATATACAGAATGGAAATCATAAATTCAATTCCTTAGAGCACTTTTTGTATATCTTTTTGAAGATGCTATGCCGCCACTCGGACTCGAACCGAGATGCTCTAGCACTGCTTCCTAAGAGCAGCGTGTCTACCGATTTCACCATAGCGGCTTGCTCGAAATCATAATAACCTATTATTAGTCAATCGTCGAGATTAAAATGGAGATTTAAATGGAGATTTAAAGATTCCACCCTTTATCGTCTTATTTAATTATTTAGGGTTTCGGTTTTATTTAACTTAACTTTCATAGTTTGATAAACTAGAACTGTTGTAGCGGCTGTAACTAACTAGTTCTAACTTCAATTCAGGGAACAACTCAAAACAAAAAAGGGTTCTTTTTCTTTTTTCATTTTTTATAACTTTGAGTTGTTGTAATTGTTAGGTTTTTTTTTTCAGTATTAATTTGTGCTAAGATTGATCAAATCAATTAGGTATTGGGCTGGACGTATTAGAGACAATCGAAAAATTCTTCTTGTTTAGGGTGTATGGTGGGGTGATGGGGAAAATAAGAATCCCCATCCTGGGAATAAAAAAAATATTCAAATAAAAGGAAAGGTGAAACTTTCTAGTTTTTCTTGATTCCATTTTCAAATAAAAAAAAGTACTTTTTTTTATTTTTCGAATTCAGTAGGCAAATCAATTGGTTCAAAACATTACGAAAGGGGAATGGTTACTTACTTTTTTCAGCTTTTCTATAGTATAGAGTATAAATTCGAAACACAATTAACTCTTTTTTGAGTCAGGCGGATTCAGATTATTTCAATGTTTTCTTATTTATTTGTTGTACAAAAAAACTTTTTGAATTCCCAGTAGAAAGGGATTTCGCTAACGAAAAAGCCTTCAACGCTGCCCAATACCCCCCTTTTTTCCAAATATTCTTACGAATACGTTTTTTTAATATAGAAGTACGTTTTTTTGGAACTGCCATTCAAAAAAGAAAAGGTTATTCATTGCTCAAATTGGATGTGAAAGACATCTATTGTTAAAACGAATCATTTTTTAGTTTGCCTATTCATTTCATTATCTGTGTATTTTTTCTAAAGGCAGTTAGTTTAGAGAAAAAAGAAATAAATAGAAATATGCAAAAATGGCATAAAATCTTACTAGAACAAAAAAGAAAAATAACAGAATAAGGGGTTTTTTCAATTTTGATTCCATAAATATCGGGGAAAAAGGAATTGGTATTTCGGAGTTATTGGCGGTATCCTTATATACCTATTCAAACCGATATCTCTAGGGTGGATTGTGCTATATAATAGAAATCAAATTGGTTGAAGTTGATAAAAAAAAGAAAAGGCCCTTCCGCGTTTATCTTTGGCTAGTTTCGGCATGCTACATTTATCGATGAAAAATACATCGAATAGGTTTTATCGACCGAATCATTTTTTTCTAGTAATTGGTTATTAAATGCCTTTTAGTGTAATGGAAGACAATCAATACGTTCCGAGATGAACTAGTTAATGATTGTGAATAAACAAAAAATAAACAAACTAAAAAACCTAGTTCGTATTTTTGGGGGGAATGCTCTGGGCCAGCCTATGATTTCTATCAAACTTAATTTGGTGTAATTCTTTAGTCTTGATCTATGTACATAAATTCGTGTAATTAGGGAATAATAATTGAAATTTGAATTTGCTCTATCTTTATAAAAATCTTACTTAGTACTTAGTATAAAATAATTATTTATTTTTGACTAGTAGTTTAGTTAAAACGTTTGATTGCTTTGGACTTTTTTTTTTTTTTTAGTTGTTGGGAAAGATTGAAAATAACTATGAATAGCAAAAGAAAAATGAATAGCAAAATAATTTTTTTTTTTATTAATCCCTTTTAAAAGAGATAAGAACCGGTGAATCAGAAACAATGAATTAAGAATAAAAACAATTAGTATTATTTTATTGATTTTATGGAACATACATATCAATATTCCTGGATCATACCTTTAGTTCCACTTCCAGTCCCTGTGTTAATAGGGGTGGGACTTCTACTTTTTCCGACCGCAACAAAACATCTTCGTCGTATGTGGGCTTTTCTTAGTATTTTATTGTTAAGTATAGTTATGATTTTTTCGATCGATCTATCTATTAAGCAAATAGATCGAACTTGTATCTATCAATCCCTAAGGTCTTGGACCATCAATAATGATTTTTCTTTCGAGTTCGGATATTTTATTGATCCACTTACTTCTATTATGTCAATATTAATCACTACAGTTGGAATTCAGGTTCTTATTTATAGTGACAATTATATGTCTCATGATCAAGGATATTTGAGATTTTTTGCTTACATGAGTTTTTTCAATGCTTCCATGTTAGGATTAGTTA